GCTAGCGTAGCTTAACATAAAGCATAACACTGAAGATGTTAAGATGGGCCCTAAGAAGCTCCGCATGCACAAAGGCATGGTCCTGACCTTATTATCAGCTCTAACCCAACTTACACATGCAAGTCTCCGCAACCCCGTGAATATGCCCTCAATCCCCCGCCCGGGGATAAGGAGCGGGCATCAGGCACAAATTTTAGCCCAAGACGCCTAGCCAAGCCACACCCCCAAGGGAATTCAGCAGTGATAAACATTAAGCCATAAGTGAAAACTTGACTCAGTCAGGGTTAAGAGGGCCGGTAAAACTCGTGCCAGCCACCGCGGTTAAACGAGAGGCCCTAGTTGATACTACTACGGCGTAAAGGGTGGTTTAGGGAGAAAAATAATAAAGCCAAATGGCCCTTTGGCCGTCATACGCTTCTAGGTGTCCGAAGCCCAACCCAACGAAAGTAGCTTTAGTAAGACCCACCTGACCCCACGAAAGCTGAGAAACAAACTGGGATTAGATACCCCACTATGCTCAGCCATAAACCCAGACGTTAAATTACAATTAAACCTCCGCCAGGGTACTACGAGCATCAGCTTGAAACCCAAAGGACCTGACGGTGCCTTAGACCCCCCTAGAGGAGCCTGTTCTAGAACCGATAACCCCCGTTAAACCTCACCGCTTCTAGCCGTCCCAGCCTATATACCGCCGTCGCCAGCTTACCCTGTGAAGGTAATAAAAGTAAGCAAAATGGGCACAACCCAGAACGTCAGGTCGAGGTGTAGCGCACGAAGCGGGAAGAAATGGGCTACATTTTCTATCACAGAACACTACGGATATATAACATGAAATAGTGCTTGAAGGAGGATTTAGTAGTAAAAAGGAAGCAGAGTGTCCTTTTGAACCCGGCTCTAAGGCGCGTACACACCGCCCGTCACTCTCCCCTGTCAACACGCACTAGAAATTTATAATACCAAAGCACTGACAAGGGGAGGCAAGTCGTAACATGGTAAGTGTACCGGAAGGTGCACTCGGATTAAACCCAGGGCGTGGCTGAGTAGTCAAGCATCTCACTTACACCGAGAAGACATCCATGCAAGTTGGATCACCCTGAGCCAAACAGCTAGCTTAATCACTAATTTTTAACCCAACAATGTTTATGAAAAAACATAGCCCACCCTTAAGAATTAAACCATTTTTTTACCTGAGTATGGGAGACAGAAAAGGTTCACCCAAAGCAATAGAGAAAGTACCGCAAGGGAAAGCTGAAAGAGAAATGAAATAACCCATATAAGCACTAAAAAACAAAGATTAAACCTTGTACCTTTTGCATCATGATTTAGTAAGTATAATCAAGCAAAGAGACCTTTAGTTTGAAACCCCGAAACCAGGTGAGCTACCCCGAGACAGCCTATACAAATTAGGGCTAACCCGTCTCTGTGGCAAAAGAGTGGGAAGAGCTCCGGGTAGAAGTGACAGACCTACCGAACCTGGTGATAGCTGGTTGCCTGAGAAATGGATAGAAGTTCAGCCCCGCACACCCCAGACCAAAACCCTACACTTAAGGTAATTTAAGGGTAATATGTGGGAGTTAGTTAAAGGGGGTACAGCCCCTCTAACAAAGGATACAACCTTACCAGGAGGATAAAGATCATAATACTTAAAACAAACTGTTTTAGTGGGCCTAAAAGCAGCCATCTAAATAGAAAGCGTTAAAGCTCAAACAGAATAAAGTTTATTATAACGATAAAAAATCTTATTCCCCTAAAAATATCAGGCTATCCCATGCTTGCATGGAAGAAATTATGCTAAAATGAGTAACAAGAAGACCTGCTCTTCTCCAAGCACAAGTGTAACCCAGATCGGACAAACCACTGGGAAATAACGAACTCAACTCAAGAGAGTACTGTGAACAACATAAAAACCAAGAAAAACTCACAACAATATAATCGTTGACCCCACACTGGAGTGCTATTTATAAAGGAAAGACTAAAAGAAAGGGAAGGAACTCGGCAAACGCAAGCCTCGCCTGTTTACCAAAAACATCGCCTCCTGCAACTGGATTAAGTATAGGAGGTCCAGCCTGCCCAGTGACTACGGGTTCAACGGCCGCGGTATTTTGACCGTGCAAAGGTAGCGCAATCACTTGTCTTTTAAATAGAGACCTGTATGAATGGCTAAACGAGGGCTTAACTGTCTCCCCCTTCCAGTCAGTGAAATTGATCTATCCGTGCAGAAGCGGGTATAATACTACAAGACGAGAAGACCCTTTGGAGCTTAAGGTACAAAATTTAACCACGTTAAACAACTCAACAAAAAGCAAGAACTTAGTGGGCTATAAAATTTTACCTTCGGTTGGGGCGACCGCGGAGGAAAAATTAGCCTCCGAGTGGACTGGGCTTTACCCCTAAAACCAAGAGAGACATCTCTAAGCCACAGAACATCTGACCAATAATGATCCGGCCTTGTGGCCGACCAACGGACCAAGTTACCCTAGGGATAACAGCGCAATCCTCTCCCAGAGTCCATATCGACGAGGGGGTTTACGACCTCGATGTTGGATCAGGACATCCTAATGGTGCAGCCGCTATTAAGGGTTCGTTTGTTCAACGATTAAAGTCCTACGTGATCTGAGTTCAGACCGGAGCAATCCAGGTCAGTTTCTATCTGTAACGCTACTTTTCCTAGTACGAAAGGATCGGAAAAGAGGGGCCCATACTTAAAGCACGCCCCACCCCTAATTAATGAAAACAAATAAACTAAATAAAGGGAGGGCCAAAACCCCTGCCGCCCAAAATAAGGGCATACTGGGGTGGCAGAGCATGGTAAATTGCGAAAGGCCTAAGCCCTTTATACCAGAGGTTCAAATCCTCTTCCCAGTTTATGCTAAACACTTTAATAAACCATTTAATTAACCCCTTAGCTTACATTGTGCCGGTTCTATTAGCAGTAGCCTTCCTGACACTAGTTGAACGAAAAGTCCTTGGATACATACAGCTACGAAAAGGTCCTAACGTAGTTGGACCTTATGGGTTACTACAACCCATCGCCGACGGGGTAAAACTCTTTATTAAAGAACCCGTCCGACCGTCCACATCATCCCCCTTTTTATTTTTAGCAGCCCCTATCCTTGCACTAACCCTCGCCATAACGCTATGAGCACCTATGCCAATGCCTTATCCCATCATTGACCTGAATCTAGGGGTTTTATTTATCCTAGCCCTCTCAAGCTTAGCAGTATATTCTATTCTAGGCTCAGGATGAGCATCAAATTCAAAATATGCACTAATTGGGGCCCTTCGAGCGGTGGCTCAAACAATTTCCTATGAAGTAAGCCTAGGGCTTATTCTTCTCTCAGTTATTGTCTTCTCAGGCGGCTATACCCTTCAAACATTTAGTACAACCCAAGAAAGCATTTGACTCCTGGCCCCAGCATGGCCCCTAGCAGCCATATGATATATTTCAACCCTAGCCGAAACAAACCGGGCGCCATTTGACCTAACAGAAGGTGAATCAGAACTAGTTTCTGGTTTTAATGTAGAGTATGCCGGAGGACCATTTGCCCTGTTTTTCCTAGCTGAGTATGCTAATATTCTTATAATAAATACCCTATCAGCCGTACTTTTCCTGGGATCCTCTCACTTCTCTAACATACCTGAACTAACAACAGTTACCCTTATAGCTAAGGCAGCACTTCTATCAGCCCTATTTCTATGGGTCCGAGCCTCCTACCCTCGATTCCGGTATGATCAGCTCATACACCTCGTATGAAAAAACTTCCTCCCATTAACACTAGCACTCGTATTATGACATGTAGCCCTACCAATTGCACTAGCAGGTCTCCCACCACAACTATAATTCAGGAACTGTGCCCGAATGCCCAGGGACCACTTTGATAGAGTGGCTTATAGGGGTTAAAATCCCCTCGGTTCTTAGAAAGAAGGGGGTCGAACCCATGCCCAAGAGATCAAAACTCTTAGTGCTTCCTCTACACCACTTTCTAAGATGGGGTCAGCTAATAAAGCTTTCGGGCCCATACCCCGAACATGACGGTTAAAGTCCCTCCTCCATCAATGAATCCCTACGTACTAATAATTTTATTATCCAGCCTAGGATTGGGGACCACCCTAACTTTTGCTAGCTCCCACTGGCTTCTAGCCTGAATAGGGTTAGAAATTAATACCCTGGCAATCGTACCATTAATAGCACAACATCATCATCCACGAGCAGTAGAAGCTACTACAAAATATTTCTTGACTCAAGCAACCGCAGCAGCAATAATCCTATTTGCAAGCACAACAAACGCATGAATCACGGGGGAATGGGATATAAACAACATATCAAACCCAATTGCCAGCACTATAGTTATTACCGCCTTAGCACTTAAAATTGGACTTGCACCAATACACTTCTGAATGCCAGAAGTTTTACAAGGGTTAGACCTATTAACGGGCCTAATCTTGTCCACTTGACAAAAGTTAGCCCCTTTAGCCCTAATTATCCAGACATCCCAAGCCATTGACCCACTTCTATTAACCTCTTTAGGACTTATGTCTACGCTAGCAGGGGGATGAGGCGGACTAAATCAAACCCAACTACGAAAGATCCTAGCCTACTCCTCTATTGCTCATATAGGTTGAATGATTATTGTACTACAATATGCCCCTCAACTCACACTGCTTGCATTAGGGACTTATATCTTCATAACCTCCGCAATGTTTCTCACACTTAAAACATCCTCGACCACAAAAATTAATACCCTCGCAATAACTTGGTCAAACAACCCAATTCTAATAACAACTACCGCCCTTGTCTTATTATCACTAGGCGGACTACCACCATTAACAGGGTTTATACCAAAGTGACTGATCCTTCAAGAACTGACAAAGCAAGACCTCCCAGCTACCGCCACTATCATAGCCCTCGCGGCTCTGCTTAGTCTTTATTTCTATCTTCGACTATGCTATGCAATGTCACTAACAATTGCCCCAAATACAACAAACTCAACTACACCCTGGCGAGTAAAAACAACTCAAACCTCCCTACCCCTAACTATTTCAACCACAGTTGCACTAGGCCTTCTGCCTGTGACTCCAGCTATTTTAATACTAACCACCTAAGGGACTTAGGATAGCACCAGACCAAGAGCCTTCAAAGCTCTAAGCAGAAGTGAAAATCTTCTAGTCCCTGGATAAGACCTACAAGAGTCTATCTTGCATTTTCTAATTGCAAATCAAATGTTTTTGTTAAACTAAGGCCTTTCTAGATGGGAAGGCCTCGATCCTACAAACTCTTAGTTAACAGCTAAGCGCTCAAGCCAGCGAGCATCCATCTACTTTTCCCGCCGTTAGCCTAAAAGGCGGGAAAAGCCCCGGCAGAGTATTACTCTACGTCTTTGGATTTGCAATCCAACATGTTTCTTCACCACGGGGCTGTGATAGGGAGAGGACTTAAACCTCTGTCTTCGGGGCTACAACCCACCGCCTGACACTCGGCTACCCTACCTGTGGCAATTACGCGCTGATTCTTTTCTACAAACCACAAAGACATTGGTACCCTTTATCTTGTATTTGGTGCCTGAGCCGGAATAGTGGGGACTGCTTTAAGCCTTTTAATTCGAGCTGAGCTTAGTCAACCCGGATCACTTCTAGGTGATGATCAAATTTATAATGTTATCGTCACTGCCCACGCCTTCGTAATAATTTTCTTTATAGTAATACCAATTCTTATTGGGGGATTCGGAAATTGACTCGTTCCGCTAATAATCGGGGCCCCCGACATAGCATTCCCGCGAATAAACAACATAAGCTTCTGACTTCTTCCCCCATCATTTCTACTACTACTAGCCTCTTCTGGTGTTGAGGCCGGAGCGGGGACAGGATGAACGGTTTACCCACCCCTCGCAGGTAATCTTGCCCACGCAGGAGCATCCGTAGACCTTACAATTTTTTCACTTCACCTAGCAGGTGTCTCATCAATTCTAGGGGCAATTAATTTTATTACTACTACTATTAATATGAAACCTCCAGCTATTTCTCAGTACCAGACACCTCTATTCGTATGAGCTGTGCTTGTAACAGCTGTGCTTCTACTTCTCTCACTCCCAGTTCTAGCCGCCGGAATTACAATACTCCTCACAGATCGGAATTTAAACACCACATTCTTCGATCCCGCAGGGGGAGGAGACCCGATTCTGTACCAACACCTGTTCTGATTCTTTGGTCACCCAGAGGTCTACATTCTTATTTTACCCGGGTTTGGGATTATTTCACACGTTGTAGCCTACTACGCTGGTAAAAAAGAACCTTTCGGCTATATAGGAATAGTCTGAGCTATGATGGCTATCGGTCTCCTCGGTTTTATTGTCTGAGCCCATCACATGTTTACTGTTGGAATAGACGTAGACACCCGTGCCTACTTCACATCCGCAACAATAATTATTGCCATCCCAACCGGTGTAAAAGTGTTTAGCTGACTCGCCACACTGCACGGTGGCTCTATTAAATGAGACACGCCCATGTTATGGGCCCTTGGGTTCATTTTCCTCTTTACAGTAGGAGGACTAACAGGAATTGTGTTGGCCAACTCATCATTAGACATTGTACTTCACGACACATATTATGTAGTTGCACACTTCCATTATGTATTATCAATGGGTGCCGTATTTGCCATTATAGCGGCCTTTGTTCACTGATTCCCGCTATTCTCAGGCTACACCCTAAATGATACCTGAACAAAAATTCACTTCGGTGTTATATTTATCGGTGTAAACCTAACATTCTTCCCTCAACACTTCCTAGGCCTGGCCGGAATGCCGCGACGATACTCCGACTACCCCGACGCCTACGCCCTATGAAATACAGTATCATCTATCGGGTCCCTTATCTCCCTGGTCGCAGTAATTATGTTCCTATTCATCCTCTGAGAAGCCTTTGCCGCTAAACGGGAAGTCTCCTCAGTAGAACTAACCATAACAAACGTAGAATGACTTCACGGCTGCCCTCCACCATACCACACATTTGAAGAGCCCGCATTTGTCCGAGTTCAATCAAACTAACGAGAAAGGGAGGAATTGAACCCCCATGTACTGGTTTCAAGCCAGTCACATAACCACTCTGTCACTTTCTTCTAAAGACATTAGTAAAATGTAAATTACACCACCTTGTCAAGGTGGTAATACAGGTTAAATCCCTGTATGTCTTAAGCCTTAGGCTTAATGGCACATCCCACTCAACTAGGATTCCAAGACGCGGCATCACCCGTAATAGAAGAACTTCTTCACTTCCATGACCACGCCCTTATAATTGTGTTTTTAATTAGCACTTTAGTATTATATATTATTATCGCAATGGTCTCCACTAAACTCACTAATAAGTATATCCTAGACTCCCAAGAAATCGAAATTGTATGAACCGTTTTACCGGCCGTAATCCTAGTTTTGATTGCTCTACCATCCCTTCGAATTCTGTACCTTATAGACGAAATTAATGACCCCCACCTAACAATTAAAGCCATAGGACACCAGTGATACTGAAGCTACGAATATACAGACTATGAAGATCTAGGCTTTGACTCCTACATAATCCCAACCCAAGACCTCACCCCAGGTCAATTTCGACTACTAGAGACTGACCATCGAATAGTAGTCCCAATAGAGTCGCCAATTCGTGTATTAGTATCTGCTGAAGATGTACTCCACTCTTGAGCCGTACCATCCCTAGGCGTGAAAATGGATGCAGTACCCGGACGACTAAATCAAACTGCCTTCATTGCCTCCCGACCGGGAGTGTTCTACGGACAATGCTCTGAAATCTGTGGCGCCAATCACAGCTTTATACCAATTGTAGTTGAAGCCGTCCCCCTAGAACACTTCGAAAGCTGATCCTCACTAATACTAGAAGACGCCTCACTAGAAAGCTAATTATTGGACAAAGCGTTGGCCTTTTAAGCCAAAGTTTGGTGACTACCGACCACCTCTAGTGAAATGCCCCAATTAAACCCCAACCCCTGATTCGCCATTCTAGTATTTTCATGAATCATCTTTCTTACAATTATCCCAACTAAAATCTTAAACCACACAACACCCAATGAGCCTGCTCCAATAAATGAAGAAAAACACAAAACTGAGCCTTGAGACTGACCATGATAACAAGCTTTTTTGACCAATTTGCAAGCCCCTCCTTCCTAGGTATTCCCCTTATTGCAATTGCAATCGCACTACCATGAATATTATTCCCAACCCCTCCGTCTCGATGACTAAATAACCGACTTATTACTCTTCAAACGTGATTTATCAATCGTTTCACTAACCAACTTCTCCTGCCTCTAAATGTGGGGGGACATAAATGGGCCTTACTATTCGCCTCCTTAATAGTATTCCTTATCACCATTAATATACTTGGCCTTCTCCCCTACACCTTCACACCCACAACTCAACTTTCACTAAATATAGGGTTTGCTGTGCCACTATGACTTGCTACAGTAATTATTGGTATGCGTAATCAACCAACAGTAGCCCTTGGCCATCTTCTGCCAGAAGGAACCCCTGTCCCACTAATCCCCGTACTAATCATCATCGAGACAATTAGCCTATTCATTCGCCCCCTAGCCCTCGGGGTACGGCTCACGGCTAATTTAACCGCAGGTCACCTACTAATTCAACTTATTGCCACAGCAGTATTTGTATTACTACCCATGATACCAACAGTAGCAATTCTAACAGCCGCTGTCCTATTCCTCCTAACACTTCTAGAAGTTGCAGTCGCAATAATCCAAGCCTATGTGTTCGTACTTCTACTAAGCCTCTATCTACAAGAAAACGTTTAATGGCACACCAAGCACATGCATTTCATATGGTTGATCCTAGCCCATGACCACTAACCGGAGCCGTAGGCGCCCTATTAATAACATCCGGCCTAGCAATCTGGTTTCACTTCCACTCAATAACACTAATAACCCTTGGACTGATTCTTCTACTTCTTACAATATTTCAATGATGGCGTGATATTATCCGAGAAGGAACCTTTCAAGGACACCATACGCCACCAGTACAAAAGGGCCTGCGTTATGGTATAATTTTATTCATTACCTCAGAGGTCTTCTTCTTCCTCGGTTTTTTCTGAGCTTTTTATCACTCAAGCCTAGCACCAACCCCTGAACTTGGGGGATGTTGACCCCCAACAGGAATTACTACACTAGACCCATTTGAAGTCCCCCTCCTCAACACAGCAGTGTTATTAGCATCAGGTGTAACAGTCACATGAGCCCACCACAGCATCATAGAAGGAGAACGAAAACAGACCATTCAATCCCTCGGACTTACTATTCTCCTAGGATTGTACTTCACCGCCCTACAAGCCATAGAGTACTACGAGGCTCCATTCACGATCGCAGACGGAGTATATGGCTCCACATTCTTCGTAGCCACAGGATTCCACGGACTGCATGTAATTATCGGGTCGACCTTCTTGGCTGTCTGCCTCCTTCGCCAAATCCAATACCATTTTACATCTGAACATCACTTCGGCTTTGAAGCCGCCGCCTGATACTGACATTTTGTTGACGTAGTCTGATTATTCCTTTACGTATCCATCTACTGATGAGGCTCATATCTTTCTAGTATTTAAGTTAGTACAAGTGACTTCCAATCATTTAGTCTTGGTTAAACCCCAGGGAAAGATAATGAATTTAATTACAACCATTCTTGTCATTACAATAACCCTATCCTCAATTCTATTAATCGTATCATTTTGGCTCCCCCAAATAAACCCTGATGCAGAAAAGCTTTCCCCTTACGAATGCGGATTTGACCCATTAGGGTCCGCCCGACTACCATTCTCCCTACGATTCTTCCTAGTCGCTATTCTATTTCTTCTATTTGACCTAGAAATTGCCCTTCTTCTCCCGCTTCCCTGAGGTGACCAACTTCACAACCCCACAGGAACATTCTTTTGAGCAACTGCAGTTCTTATTCTTCTAACCTTAGGCTTAGTCTACGAATGAACCCAAGGGGGCTTAGAATGAGCAGAGTAAGGGAGTTAGTCCAAAAAAGACCTCTGATTTCGGCTCAGAAAATTGTGGTTTAAGTCCACGACCCCCTTATGACACCAGTACATTTCAGCTTCAGTTCAGCCTTTATTTTAGGACTAATAGGATTAGCATTCCACCGCACCCACCTGCTCTCCGCCCTCCTTTGCTTAGAGGGTATAATGTTATCCCTATTTATTGCATTAGCCCTATGAACACTACAATTTGAGTCTACGAGCTTCTCCACCGCCCCTATGCTTTTATTAGCTTTCTCCGCCTGCGAAGCGAGTACAGGCCTCGCACTTTTAGTAGCTACAGCTCGAACCCACGGAACTGATCGCCTACAAAACCTTAATCTTCTACAATGCTAAAAGTATTAGTTCCTACAATTCTACTATTTCCAACAATCTGATTAGTCTCCCCAAAATGACTATGAGCAAGTACAATTGCCCACAGCCTATCAATCGCCCTTATAAGCCTAACATGGTTAAAGTGAACATCCGAAGCCGGCTGAGCCGCATCTAACATGTATTTAGGCACGGACCCCCTGTCAACCCCTCTATTAGTATTAACATGCTGACTACTGCCACTAATAATTCTAGCCAGCCAAAACCACATTAACCCAGAGCCCCTTAACCGACAACGCCTCTATATTACTCTACTCACCTCATTACAAACCTTCTTAATTATAGCATTCGGGGCTACAGAAATCATTATGTTCTACATCATGTTTGAGGCCACACTTATTCCAACCCTAATTATTATTACCCGCTGAGGAAACCAAACTGAGCGACTAAATGCTGGAACCTACTTTTTATTCTATACACTTGCGGGCTCTCTCCCCCTTTTAGTCGCACTCCTACTACTCCAACAATCTACAGGGACCCTCTCTATACTGGTGATTCAATATGCTCAACCACTCCTACTGAACTCATGAGGCCATAAAATTTGATGGGCCGGCTGTCTTATTGCATTTCTAGTAAAAATACCACTATATGGCGTTCACCTGTGACTTCCAAAAGCACACGTAGAGGCTCCTGTTGCGGGATCTATAGTACTAGCAGCAGTATTGTTAAAACTTGGGGGGTACGGAATAATGCGAATAATAATTATGCTGGACCCTCTCTCAAAAGAATTAGTTTACCCATTTATCATTTTAGCATTGTGAGGAATTATTATAACAGGATCCATTTGTTTACGACAAACAGATCTTAAATCACTAATCGCCTACTCATCCGTCAGCCATATAGGGCTCGTAGCGGGAGGTATCTTAATTCAGACCCCATGAGGATTCTCAGGGGCAATTATTCTAATAATCGCCCATGGTTTAGTGTCCTCAATACTATTCTGCCTAGCTAATACAGCATACGAACGAACCCACAGCCGAACCATAATTTTAGCCCGAGGGTTACAACTAATCTTCCCCTTAACAGCAGTTTGATGATTTGTTGCCAACTTGGCCAACCTGGCACTTCCCCCTCTCCCTAACTTAATAGGAGAACTAATAATTATCACAACTCTCTTCAACTGATCCCCGTGGACCATTGTTCTAACAGGTGCAGGCACCCTGATTACAGCGGGCTACTCACTCTACATGTTCTTAATATCTCAACGAGGCCCAACACCAAGCCACATCATAAAACTTCAGCCCTTCCACACCCGCGAACACTTGCTAATAACCCTTCACTTGATCCCCGTAATTCTTCTTGTAGCAAAACCAGAACTAATATGAGGTTGATGCTATTAGTAAGTATAGTTTAACTAAAATATTAGATTGTGATTCTAAAGACAGGGGTTAAAACCCCCTTACTCACCAAGGAAGGACAGAAATCAATAAGTACTGCTAATCCTTATGCACCGCGGTTAAAATCCGCGGCTTCCTTACGCTTCTGAAGGATAACAGCTCATCCGTTGGTCTTAGGAACCAAAAACTCTTGGTGCAAATCCAAGTGGAAGCTATGAACCCAACGACACTAATTATATCCTCCTCACTCATTTTAGTTATTACAATTCTTATTATTCCACTATTAACAACACTAAGCCCCGAACCCCGGAAAATAAACTGAGCGGACACACACGTAAAAACCGCCGTCAGCACCGCCTTTTTCATTAGCTTACTACCACTAATAATGTTCCTAGACCAGGGGTTAGAGAGTGTTACTACAAACTGACACTGAATAAATACACACATATTTGACACAAATATTAGCTTTAAATTCGACCACTACTCCCTTATTTTTACACCCATTGCACTATACGTCACCTGATCTATTTTAGAGTTTGCACTATGATATATACACTCTGACCCTCACATGAACCGATTCTTTAAATATTTATTATTGTTTTTAGTAGCAATAATTACGCTTGTCACTGCCAATAATATATTTCAACTATTTATCGGCTGAGAAGGAGTTGGAATTATATCATTTCTACTAATTGGGTGATGGTACGGCCGAGCAGACGCTAATACGGCGGCTCTGCAAGCCGTGATCTATAACCGGGTCGGGGATATCGGATTAATCTTAAGCATGGCATGGTTTGCAATAAATTTTAATTCCTGAGAAATTCAGCAGATCTTCTTTCTGTCAAAGAATTTTGATATAACAATTCCCCTAATGGGACTTATTTTAGCAGCAACAGGGAAATCGGCCCAATTCGGCCTACACCCCTGGCTTCCCTCTGCCATGGAGGGCCCTACGCCAGTATCTGCCCTACTCCATTCTAGCACTATAGTCGTAGCTGGAATTTTCTTACTAATTCGTCTCCACCCCCTTATAGAAGACAACCAAACTGCGCTCACGATCTGCCTGTGTTTAGGAGCCCTGACCACCCTATTTACAGCCACCTGTGCCCTAACCCAAAATGACATCAAAAAAATTGTAGCTTTCTCAACATCTAGTCAATTAGGGCTAATAATAGTTACAATTGGCCTAAACCAACCACAACTCGCATTCCTTCACATTTGCACCCACGCCTTCTTCAAGGCTATGCTATTCTTGTGCTCGGGGTCAATTATTCATAGCCTTAACGACGAGCAGGACATCCGGAAAATGGGGGGCCTTCACAACTTAATACCAGCTACTTCAACCTACCTTACAATTGGAAGCTTGGCATTAACAGGGACCCCTTTCCTTGCAGGCTTCTTTTCAAAGGATGCAATCATTGAAGCCCTAAACACCTCGCACCTTAACGCCTGGGCCCTAATCCTTACACTTATTGCTACATCATTTACCGCAGTCTACAGCTTCCGAGTTGTCTTCTTCGTTACTATAGGGTCCCCACGATTCCTTCCACTATCCCCTATTAATGAAAATAACCCCTTAGTAATCAACCCCATTAAACGACTTGCCTGAGGAAGCATTATTGCAGGACTTATTATTACCTCTAACTTCCTCCCCTCAAAAACACCCATCATAACAATGCCTTTAACCCTAAAAATGGCAGCCCTTATGGTTACTATTATTGGACTGCTAGTGGCTATAGAACTCACAGCGCTGACTAATAAACAAGTTAAAATTACCCCCACAATACACTTACACAACTTCTCAAATATATTAGGTTACTTCCCAGCACTCGTTCACCGAATACCCCCAAAACTTAACCTCATTCTAGGCCAGTCAGTTGCCAACAAGCTCGACCAGACATGATTTGAAATGTCCGGGCCAAAAGGATTAACCCTAGCCCAAATAATAATATCAAAAATTTTAAGTGATATTCAACGAGGAATAATTAAAACATATTTAACTATCTTCCTTTTAACAATAACCCTCGCCATTCTTTTAACAATTGTCTAAACTGCACGAAGAGTCCCACGACTTAGCCCCCGAGTTAACTCTAATACAACAAGCAACGTCAAAAGCAAAACTCAAGCACAAATGACCAATATTGCTCCCCCAAAAGAATATATAACAGCTACACCCCCAACATCTCCCCGCAGCATAGAAAACTCCTTTAATCCATCAATTATTACCCAAGAACCCTCGTATCACCCCCCTCAAAGCACCCCTGCCATTAAGACTACCCCCAATAAATAGATTATTACATAACCTGCAACAGAACGACTCCCTCAAGCCTCCGGAAAAGGTTCAGCAGCCAAAGCTGCTGAATAAGCAAATACTACAAGCATCCCCCCTAAATAAATTAAAAAAAGGACTAAAGATAAGAAAGACCCTCCAGAACCAAATAAAATACCACACCCAACCCCCGCTGCTACCACCAAACCTAAAGCAGCAAAATAAGGAGTCGGGTTAGAAGCAACAGCAATTAAACCCACAATCAGCGCCACCAATAACATAAACATAAAATAGGTCATAATTCTTGCTCGGATTTTAACCGAGACCAATGACTTGAAGAACCACCGTTGTAGTTCAACTACAAGAACAATAATGGCAAGCCTACGAAAAACCCACCCTCTAATAAAAATCGCTAATGATGCACTAGTTGACCTACCAACACCATCTAATATTTCAGTATGATGAAACTTTGGATCCCTCCTAGGACTATGTTTAATCACACAAATTCTAACAGGACTATTTCTGGCTATACACTACACCTCAGACATTTCAACCGCATTCTCATCAGTAGCCCACATCTGCCGAGACGTAAACTACGGCTGACTTATTCGGAATCTTCATGCCAACGGAGCATCATTCTTTTTCATTTGTATTTATATACACGTCGCCCGTGGCCTGTATTATGGATCATACCTTTATAAAGAAACCTGAAATATTGGCGTAGTATTACTTCTGCTAGTCATAATGACAGCCTTTGTAGGTTACGTTCTTCCATGAGGACAAATATCCTTCTGAGGGGCTACAGTAATTACAAATCTTCTTTCAGCAGTCCCCTATATAGGAGACACACTCGTTCAATGAATTTGAGGGGGTTTTTCACTAGATAACGCAACGCTAACACGATTCTTCGCATTCCACTTCTTACTACCGTTCATCATTGCCGCCGCAACTCTTCTCCACCTCCTATTTCTCCACGAAACAGGATCAAATAACCCGGCCGGCCTAAACTCCGACGCGGATAAAATTTCCTTCCACCCTTATTTTTCATACAAAGACCTCCTCGGCTTCGTAATTATACTGCTAGCCTTAACATCCTTAGCACTATTTTCCCCAAATCTACTAGGAGACCCAGACAATTTTACACCAGCTAACCCAATAGTAACCCCACCACACATTAAGCCAGAATGATATTTCCTGTTTGCCTACGCCATCCTGCGATCCATCCCAAACAAACTGGGGGGCGTTCTTGCTTTATTATTCTCTATTTTAATCCTAATAGTAGTCCCAATTCTACATACCTCAAAACAACGAGGACTAACATTTCGTCCAATCACCCAATTTTTATTCTGAACACTTGTAGCAGACATACTAATTCTAACATGAATTGGGGGTATACCTGTAGAACACCCATATGTCATTATTGGTCAGGTAGCATCAATTCTATACTTCACACTTTTCCTCGTGCTCACCCCACTAGCAGGATGAGTAGAAAATAAAGCACTAAAATGAGCTTGCCCTAGTAGCTTAGTCTTAAAGCATCGGTCTTGTAATCCGAAGATCGGAGGTTAAATTCCCCCCTAGCGCCCAGAAAAGAGAGATTTTAACTCCCACCCCTGGCTCCCAAAGCCAGAATTCTAAATTAAACTATCTTCTGATAGTAACATGTATGTACTAGTACATATTATGTATAATATTACATAATGTATTAGTACATACATATGTATTATCACCATTCATTTATCTTAACCTAAAAGCAAGTACTAACGTCTAAGAAAACACAAACCAAAATATTAAAACTCAGAAATAATTTATTTTGACCCGGGAAATAGATTAATCCCTTAAATATGGCACACAGATTTTTCCTTGAATTACCCAGCTAAGATTTATTTAGAAATTATTAATGTAGTAAGAGACCACCAACTGGTTGATATAATTGCATATCATGCATGATAGAATCAGGGACACAACATGTGGGGGTCGCACACTGTGAACTATTCCTGGTATCTGGTTCCTATTTCAGGTCCATAATTTTATTTACTCCACCCTCGGATAACTATATCTGGCATCTGATTAATGGTGTAATTACATACTCCTCGTTACCCAACATGCCGGGCGTTCTTTTATATGCATAGGGTTCTCTTTTTTAGGTTTCCTTTCACTTTGCATTTCAGAGTGTAAACACAAACAATATATTTAGGTTGTACTATTTCTTGCATGTGTTAAACTAAGTCAAACATTAAAAGACATAACTTAAGAATTACATATTAATATCTCAAGTGCATAATATATCTATTACTTCTTCAACTTACTCTTATATATCCCCCCTTGCGGTTTTTGCGCGACAAACCCCCCTACCCCCTACGCTCAGCGAATCCTGTTATCCTTGTCAAACCCCGAAACCAAGGAAGGCCCGAGAACGTGCCAACTAACAAGTTGAGTTATGGTTAGCCATCCGCATTGTATATATATACATGCACATTGCATTTACACATCGCACAAATGCCCCAAATTTTAGCCTAAAAACTTCTACTAAAAATTTTAGAAATTTCTCAATGCTAAAAAATTAAACATTTTTAC